AAACAAAAATTGCGTTTTCATTATGGTCTTACAGAACGACAATTACTTAAATACGTTCGTATTGCCGGAAAAGCCAAAGGGTCAACAGGTCAGGTTTTACTACAATTACTTGAAATGCGTTTGGATAACATCCTTTTTCGATTGGGTATGGCTTCAACTATTCCCCAAGCCCGCCAATTAGTTAACCATAGACATATTTTAGTTAATGGTCGTATAGTAGATATACCAAGTTATCGCTGCAAACCCCACGATATTATTACAGCGAGGGATGAACAAAAATCTAGAGCTCTGATTCAAAATTATCTTGATTCATCCCCCCGCGAGGAATTGCCAAAACATTTGACCCTTCAACCATTCCAATATAAAGGATTAGTCAATCAAATAATAGATAGTCAATGGGTCGGTTTGAAAATAAATGAATTGCTGGTTGTAGAATATTATTCTCGTCAGACTTAAACCTAATTAAAATAAAACAATAAAACAAGGGTTCGGACAATTTTTCCCTTTTCGCCTAAGCAAAAAGACCCACCAAAGTAAGGAGTTTGATACGGGGATTTTTCTCCCATTCATGGATCACGGATCGGTAGGGAGATTCTCATTCCCTGTTGTCTACTCTTTCCAGTATTTTATTTTCTGTACTGCGGAACATAGGAATAAAGAATCTATATCAAAATAAAAGAAAGGTCTAACTTAACCGTTGGAATAATGGTATCCATTGTTATTTGCTTTGATACATTGCTGTTAATAAGATTGGTGAATTAGGTGAAAGGTACGGAAAGAGAGGGATTCGAACCCTCGGTAAACAAAAGCCTACATAGCAGTTCCAATGCTACGCCTTGAACCACTCGGCCATCTCTCCTACATAATGATTATGGCCCAGAAACCGAGTGAATAGTGAGTCATTCATATTAGATTTTTTGATAGGTACGTACAGTCAATTCTAACTATAAAAAAATATAGAAAACTTTTCATCAAAGAAAAACCCTTCCTTCAAGGGGGGGATAAAAATAATTTTTTTTTGTGAAAAACTGTTAAAAAAAGATATATATCTATTCATTTCATTCTTGCGAAGACGGCGCTCCCATCTTTTTCCAATAGTTATTCTTTTTACTTACAATATTTATACCAAATTAAATCAATGAATTAGAACGAATCAATTGATCTATTTTTTTTTTTTTTTTATGTTATTTCGTACTGTACAATTTCTTTGTTTGTGGGATCATTTTCCCACAAGAGGTAAGTAAAAGAAATTATAGAATGGATTGCTACCTATGCCCAGATCTCGGATAAATGGAAATTTTATTGATAAGACCTTTTCAATTGTAGCCAATATCTTATTACGAATAATTCCGACAACTTCAGGAGAAAAAGAGGCATTCACCTATTACAGAGATGGTGCGATTTGATGTTTTTTTCTTTACCGATTTCAGTCTTCGGAGAAAGATACATTATTTGGGAGAGAAATAAAAAGATTATTGAAATAAATCTACGCTTATTGTGAAGGTGAAGTTTGTAAATAAAACAATTCCTTCTGTCGTGTATCCCCGATTAATGCAGCCTCAGATGCTTCAATTTTAGATTCTAGTATTGAGCGAAAGGTTACACCTATGGGTTAGGTCAACCCTACTTCACTAGTACCAATAGGCAGCATAGGGAAAGAAGCACTACGCCTAGGAATCAACAATACGAAAACTTTGTTATAAATTATACCTTTTCTTTATCGGAATCGGGATTAACAAGAATGGTTGGTACAACAAATATCCATCTCGTTCGTATTTTGGATACCCGTATAACCATCGAAGACTGTTGAAGTGACTAATTCCCGGAAATTAAGGGGTGTTAAGAACAAAGAAATTGTTAGAGTTATCATTTTTTTTTAGTACCAAGATACTTGATGTTAAGAAAAGATCTTTTACAGGAAGGTTGGTTAGAGATTTCTTGTAAAAACACTAGCCCCGTTCGGTTCATAATGAAATTATTTCAATCTTTTTTGATGATTCCATGTATTATTCTCATTATGCACATAAAAAGGGAGGAGCCGTATGAGATGAAAATCTCACGTACGGTTCTGGAACGGAGATTCTTTGAATCGAAGACGACCGCAACGGATGTCGGCTCAATCCGAAGGAAATTATGCGGAAGCTTTACAGAATTATTATGAAGCTATGCGACTAGAAATTGATCCCTATGATAGAAGTTATATACTCTATAACATAGGTCTTATCCACACAAGGAACGGAGAACATACGAAAGCTTTGGAATATTATTTTAGGGCACTAGAACGAAACCCGTTCTTACCACAAGCTTTAAATAATATGGCCGTGATCTGTCATTACGTGCGACTATCTCCACTATAGAAAGAAAAAAAGGAAAGAAAGAGCAAATCCGCTAATAAATACTAGAAAATAGGCTTTCTACATATCATATCTATCGTGTCCAAAACAACGATTTTTATCAGCTGTAGCAAAGAAAAAGAAAGAAACTTCATAGAAGTCCAAAT